AATTAATAATAAATAATATAAATAATATATATATCTAATAATATAATATATATCTAATATATAATATATATCTAATATCTAATTCTAATAATCTACATAGTATATAAAGTATATAATAATATATATCTAATAATCTACTAATAATCTAATAGTAATTAAGTAATTATTTATTAGTAATATATATTAGACATACATCAAAATTAAATAGCACTCTAAATTCTATATTTTTTCTCCACACCCACTTGTATGCATTTCGATCCATCAAAAATAATTGCAAGACCAACTGATTGAATTCCTGATTTTTTATATCTCTTTTTATGCTTATGTATATGTATCCGGAAGGCCATCTAAAGAATTAATGTAAGAAGAATAGTGTGTGCATATATTATAATACCATAATTATATATATCAATTATACATATCTAATATATACATATCTAATATATATTAAATATTAAATTATTAGTTAGATAATTATTAGAGAATATAATAAATAATAATAAAATAATAATATAAAAAATATATAATTATCTAATTCTAATATTTACTAATATTTAGAATTAAACGAATATAGATAAACTAAACTAAGTCAAGGTATTTTTTTTTTTTCAGCTTTGGCAAAACGATCACAATTGATAGAATTATATTATTCAGTAAAGTACTAAATTAGTAATATTAATATTCCTATCTCTAAAGCCCACTCCTTCCCCATACTACAAGTGAAAGAGAAAATGTAAACACTACCATTAAAGCAGCCCAAGCGAGACTTACTATATCCATGTGAATGATGTCCCTTATCTCTATGAAATGAAGTATTTATTCCATTATTAATTCATAATTATAGTGGAATCAATGGTGCAGAGTCAAAATAGGATTCTTAATTACGGCTAGTGATGAAACAATTTTACGAATCCACTCGTAAAAAGGTCCTTTATTTCTTAGTCAATAGATTCTATTGAAATTGAAAGAATTGGAAATAATAAAATAAAATATAAAAATATATATAAGATATATAAGTGTATAAGATAGATAATGAAATAGAAGAAAAAAAAAAAAATAAGAAAAGAAGAATAACCATTTTTATTTCATTTCTGAGCACTCAGAGCCTATCCTGAGTTTGGATACAAAGTATCCTCGCTCAGTTCTTTCCACATCTTTAACCTTAGGAATCCTTGGATACCAAGATTTACGACTTCTTATTTTCATAGTTCTGATGCCCAGAATAGAATGAATTATCATTATTTCTTTTATTTGGTTCAATTCAGAATAGCCCAAACCAATGCATTAATAAGATTGGATTGCTTCAGACTTATTGGTATCTGTTTGAGCCACACTCAGAAACCAGATTTTTATCAATTTTGATAAAAAAGATGACAGTCTTTTATAGGACCTACGGGTTCTCAAAATCAAGTATCGACAGATCTAGTCCCTTGCCTATGCTTTTGCGGGGCAAGAATTTGTCAAGTTCGATCAGCAGGATTAAAAACTTCCAAGTCTTTTTTTGTTGATCAGGCGACACCCAGATTTGAACTGGGGATAAAGGATTTGCAGTCCCCCGCCTTACCACTTGGCCATGTCGCCAAATTCCATTTGTATTCCCTTAATGGATGAAAAATCCAATTGATTTACGACTAATTATTATCAATTACAATTATAATCAATTATAATATTCTAATATTATATTCTAAATATTAATAATATTAATATTTTAATATTAATTTTTTAATATTAATTATAATATTATATGTGTATATGTAAACCCCAGAACAGTGTAAACTACAGAGCTGGAATTTTTATACGTGGATACCGAATGAATAAAAAATAGACATTATGATTTTTGATCGAGTGCGACTTGACCTATGTTGCACCAAGTTCAATTATGAGAAAAGATGCGATATATGGATAGCTATATCGGCATGTGCCGGTATGTACTTCCTAAAGATTACTCCTATGAGTATTACGTACGCAATTCAATTGTATTTTATAAATTCTACTACCAAAAAAGATTTGCGAATTACTTTTTGAGCGTTTGTGCTAAAAATAGTTAAACTCTATGCTATTCCTGATTCTTCTGTTTTTATCTCATTCATAGAGAGCAGATTGATTCCCAAATTCATTTCTTTTTTATTTTTTGTACCCTGATCGTAATATCATAATAAAAGAATTGGGTAGAAATTGGATCAATTTTCTTATCCGATACCGATAAAAGACTCCGTCAACCTAAGTGACAGAATTTTTTCCCAGGAATGCTTTATCAATTTTAATTTCTTTCTATTTGTACCTGGCTCAAATTCGAACTTGCGTAAAAAATGCCCTCCATTTCTCTGTCTTGCTTCCGTTCATACGTATGATATATATGGATAGAGTTGGCTAAAATTTTATGTGATTCAGTAAACAGAATACCCATTCCATCATTGCTAGATCGATCGGTATGGTTCGATGAATAGTGAGCTAAGCCAATAATGGGATTTTTTCAATAAAGAGGAAACTTCAGATTAAGATGCTCCAGAATGGAAATGAAGGAATGTCCACAATACCTGGATTTAGTCAGATACAATTTGAGGGATTTTTTAGGTTCATTAATCAGGGCTTGGCGGAAGAATTTCATAAGTTTCCAAAAATTGAAGATAGAGATCAAGAAATTGAATTTAATTTATTTGTGGAAACATATCAATTGGTAGAGCCCTTGATAAAAGAAAGAGATGCTGTATATGAATCACTCACATATTCTTCTGAATTATATGTACCCGCGGTCTTAATTTGGAAAACCGATAGAAATATGCAAGAACAAACAGTTTTTATTGGGAACATCCCTATAATGAATTCTTTTGGAACCTCTATAGTAAATGGAATATACCGAATTGTGATCAACCAAATATTGCAAAGTCCTGGTATTTACTACCGTTCAGAATTGGAACATAACGGAATTTCTGTCTATACCAGTACTATAATATCGGATTGGGGGGGAAGGTCAGAATTAGAAATTGACAGAAAAGCAAGGATATGGGCCCGTGTAAGTAGAAAACAAAAAATATCTATTCTAGTTCTATCATCAGCTATGGGTTCGAATATAAGAGAAATTCTAGATAATGTTTGTTACCCTGAGATTTTCTTGTCTTTCCCGAATGAAAAAGAGAAAAAAAAGATTGGGTCAAAGGAAAATGCTATTCTGGAGTTTTATCAACAATTTGCTTGTGTAGGGGTAGGGGGAGATCCGGTATTTTCTGAGTCCTTATGCAAGGAATTACAAAAGAAATTTTTTTACCAAAGATGTGAATTAGGAAAGATTGGTCGACGAAATATAAACCGGAGACTGAATCTTGATATACCCCAAAACAATACATTTTTGTTACCACAAGATCTATTGGCTGCTGTGGATCATTTGATTGAAATGAAATTTGGAATGGGTATACTTGACGATATGAATCACTTGAAAAATAAACGTATTCGTTCTGTCGCAGATCTATTACAGGATCAATTCGGATTGGCTCTTGTTCGTTTAGAAAATGCGGTTCGAGGAACTATATGTGGAGCAATCAGGCATAAATTGATACCGACTCCTCAAAATTTGGTAACTTCAACTTTATTAACAACTACTTATGAATCGTTTTTTGGCCTACACCCTTTATCTCAAGTTTTGGATCGAACTAATCCGTTGACACAAATTGTTCATGGGCGAAAATGGAGTTATTTGGGTCCTGGGGGATTGACGGGGCGAACTGCTAGTTTTCGGATACGAGATATTCACCCGAGTCACTATGGACGTATTTGCCCAATTGACACGTCCGAAGGAATCAATGTTGGACTTATTGGATCATTAGCTACTCATGTTAAGGTTGGTTATTGGGGATCTATAGAGAGTCCTTTTTATGAATTATCTGAGAGATCAAAAGAGGCACAGATGGTTTATTTATCACCAAATAGAGATGAATATTATATGGTAGCAGCAGGAAATTCTTTGGCCTTGAATCGGGGTATTCAAGAACAACAGGTTGTTCCGGCTCGATATCGTCAAGAATTCCTGACTATTGCATGGGAAGAGATTCATCTTAGAAGCATTTTTCCTTTCCAATATTTTTCTATTGGAGCTTCCCTCATTCCTTTTATCGAGCATAATGATGCGAATCGAGCTTTAATGAGTTCTAATATGCAGCGCCAAGCAGTTCCCCTTTCTCGTTCCGAAAAGTGCATTGTTGGAACTGGGTTGGAAGGCCAAACGGCTCTAGATTCGGGTATTTCAGCTATAGCCGAACACAAGGGAAAAATCATTTATACTGATACTCACAAGATCGTTTTCTCAAGTAATGGGGATACTCTAAGCATTCCATTAGTTATGTATCAACGTTCCAACAAGAATACTTTTATGCATCAAAAAACTCAGGTTCGGCGGGGTAAATATATTAAAAAGGGACAAATTCTAGCGGGTGGTGCGGCCACAGCTGGTGGGGAACTCGCTTTAGGAAAAAATGTATTAGTAGCTTATATGCCATGGGAAGGTTACAATTTTGAAGACGCAGTACTAATTAGTGAACGTCTGATTTATGAAGATATTTATACTTCTTTTCACATCCGGAAATATGAAATTCAGACTCATGTAACAAGCCAAGGTCCTGAAAGAATAACTAAGGAGATTCCGCATTTAGAGGCTCATTTACTCCGAAATTTAGACAGAAATGGAATTGTTATGCTGGGATCTTGGATAGAAACAGGTGATATCTTAGTAGGTAAATTAACACCTCAGACAGCGAATGAATCATCATATGCCCCAGAGGATAGATTATTACGAGCTATACTTGGCATTCAGGTATCCACTTCAAAAGAAACTTCGCTAAGACTACCTATAGGTGGAAGGGGCCGAGTTATTGATGTGAGATGGATCCGTAGAAAGGGGGGTTCCAATTATAATCAAGAAAGGATTCGTGTATATATTTCACATAAACGTGAAATCAAAGTGGGGGATAAAATAGCTGGAAGGCATGGGAATAAAGGTATAATTTCGA